ACATTGTTGTACGTCGAATAGATTGTGGCACCGTCCGTGGTATTTCTGTGAGTCCTGGGAATGGTATGGTGCCAGAAAGGATTTTTATCCAAACATTGATTGGTCGTGTACTAGCCGATGATATATATATGGGCACGCGCTGTATTGCCACTAGAAATCAAGACGTTGGGATTGGACTTGTAAATCGATTCATAACCTTTCGAGCACAACCAATAGCTATTCGAACCCCCTTTACTTGTAGGAGTGCATCTTGGATCTGTCGATTATGTTATGGACGGAGTCCTACTCATGGCGACCTGGTTGAATTGGGAGAAGCTGTAGGTATTATTGCAGGCCAATCGATTGGAGAACCGGGTACTCAATTAACATTAAGAACTTTTCATACCGGCGGAGTATTCACGGGGGGTACTGCGGAACATGTGCGAGCCCCTTCTAATGGAAAAATCAAATTCAAGGAGAATTTAGTTCATCCGACACGTACACGCCATGGACATCCCGCCTTTCTCTGTTCCATAAACTTGTATGTAACTATTGAAAGTGAAGATATTCGACATAATGTAAATATTCCACCCCAAAGTTTTCTTTTAGTTCAAAACGATCAATATGTAGAATCAGAACAAGTGATTGCTGAGATTCGCGCAGGAACATCTACTTTGAATTTTAAAGAGAAAGTTCGAAAACATATTTATTCTGACTCAGACGGAGAAATGCACTGGAGCACCGATGTGTATCATGCACCCGAATTTACATATGGAAATGTTCATCTATTACCAAAAACAAGTCATTTATGGATATTATTAGGAGAGCCGCGCAGATCCAGTCTAGTTTCACTTTCGATCCACAAGGATCAAGATCAAATGAGTGCGCATTCTCGTTCTGTCAAGAGAAAATCTACTTCTAACCTCTCAGGAACGAATGATCCGTCGAGAGGAAAATTCTTTACTTCGCATTTTTCGGATAAAAAAGAAGATAGGATTCCTGATTATTCAAACCTTAGTCGAATTATAAGTACCGGTCGTTGTAATCTCGTAGATCCGACCATTCTCTACCAGAATTTTGATTTATTCTCAAAGAGGCGAAGAAATAGATTCATCATTCCACTCCAATCGATTCAAAAACGCGAGAACGAATTAACACCTCCCTCGGATATCTTGATTGAAATCCCCATCAATGGCGTTTTCCGTAGAAATAGTATTCTTGCTTATTTGGACGATCCTCGATACAGAAGAAAGAGTTCGGGCATTACTAAATATGGGACTCTAGAAATGCATTCAATCGTCAAAAAAGAGGATTTGATTGAGTATCGAGGAGGTAAGGAATTTAGGCCAAAATACCAAATGAAAGTAGATCGTTTTTTTTTCATTCCCGAGGAGGTGCATATATTAGCCGGATCTTCTTCCATAATGGTACAGAACAATAGTATCATTGGGGCGGATACACAAATTACTTTAAATATAAGAAGCCGGGTAGGCGGGTTGGTCCGAGTGGAGAGAAAAAAAAAAAGAATTGAACTTAAAATATTTTCTGGAGATATCCATTTTCCTGGAGAGATAGATAAGATATCCCGACATAGTGGCGTTTTGATACCACCGGGAGCAGGAAAACAAAATTACAAGGAATCCAAAAAATGGAAAAATTGGATCTATGTTCAACGGATCACACCTAGTAAGAAAAAGTATTTTGTTTTGGTTCGTCCTGTCGTCACATATGAAATAACGGACGGTATAACTTTAGGAAGACTTTTCCCCCCGGATCTGTTGCAGGAAAGGGATAATGTGAAACTTCGAGTTGTCAATTATATCCTTTATGGAAATGGTAAACCAATTCGGGGAATTTCTGATACAAATATTCAATTAGTTCGGACTTGTTTAGTATTGAATTGGGACCAAGATAAAAAAAGTTCTTCTAGTCAAGAAGCTCGTGTTTCTTTTGTTGAAATAAGGGCAAATGGTTTGATTCGACATTTCCTAAGAATCGACTTGCTGAAATCCACTATTTCATATATCGGAAAAAGGAATGACCCACCGGGCTCAGGATTGCTCCCGGATAATGGATCTGATTGCACCAATATAAATCCGTTTTCTTCCATTTATTCCAAAGTAAGAATTCAACAACCCCTTAATCAAAATCAAAGAACTATTCATACGTTGTTGAATAGAAATAAGGGATTCCAATCGTTGATAATTTTGTTATCATCCAATTGTTTTCGAATGGGTCCATTCAACGATGTAAAATATCACAATGTGATAAAAGAATCAATTCAAATTACAAAAGATCCTGTAATTCCAATTAAGAATTCGCCGGGGCCTTTAGGAACAGCCTTTCTAATTGCGAATGTTTATTCATTTTACCATTTAATAACTCATAATCAGATCTTGGTAAATAACTATTTCCAACTTGACAATTTAAAAGAGACTTTTCAAGTAATTAAATTTAAATATTATTTAATCGATGAAAATGAAAAAATTTATAACCTCCGTCCGTGCAGTAACATTATTTT